TCCCTACAACTCATGAATTAAGAAGTCTCGCAAGAACAAGGTCTACTCGACATAAATCAGGAGTTAATGAAACCCCTTCACAGGAATCTTTCACAAGATTTTCAATTAATATTATCAACTACTCAGAACGATTCCTTGTTTTTGTTTTTTTAGACCACGGTATTTGATTTACCAAATACATCATTATTGTATACTCTTTCATATGTATGGCGCAACCCGATCAGCGCCTTTCAAGTTTCTAATCCTTTACTTTTTTTTTTTTTTTTTTTCAATCGAAATAGCTAAATACTACTAAATTGACTCTTGACAGTAATATATGTTGTATACGTAAATCCTAGATGTGCAAAGAAAATAGGCATAATTTGTCGAGGAAAGAAAGGCAGGATCAATATATATAAAAAGAATAGACTAGGCCTAAATCGATATGCTAAAATAAGAAATAAGGTCCAATGAGCTCGAAATAATGAATCGAAACAGAGAGTTCAGGTTCAAACTCGATAGATAATAGGACGGGTATTGTCTATAATGATAGATAAAGGAACAGCTTTCTCAAGATTTTTATTCATCCATTGAAAGGCGGTTGGTTGAACTTGAAAATTCCCGCATTGAAATTGCAGAAATGCCTAAGCATCAGGAAACAATTGAATTGCATTCGGTTGGACGGTCCCAACGAAATCGAGCGCGAACTTGCATTTCTTATTGAATTAACCGATCCGCGTGCTATTGAAGATTTTTTTTGATACCATCAAGTTCGAAAAAAAAAAAAAATTGACATATTTCACCTTTTTATTATGAGAATAAATCCTACTACTTCTAGTTCCGGGGTTTCCGCACTTGCAAAAAAAAACCTAGGACAGATAGCTCAAATCATTGGTCCGGTACTGGATGTAGCCTTTCCCCCCGGCAAGATGCCGAATATTTACAATGCTCTGGTAGTGAAGGGTCGAGATACTGGTGGTCAACCAATTAATGTGACTTGCGAGGTACAGCAATTATTAGGGAATAATCGAGTTAGAGCTGTAGCCATGAGTGCTACGGAGGGTCTAACGAGAGGTATGGAAGTGATTGATACGGGAGCTCCTCTAAGTGTTCCAGTCGGTGGAGCGACTCTAGGACGAATTTTCAACGTGCTTGGGGAGCCCGTTGATAATTTAGGTCCTGTAGATACTCGCACAACATCCCCTATTCATAAATCCGCGCCCGCTTTTATACAGTTAGATACAAGATTATCGATTTTTGAAACAGGAATTAAAGTAGTAGATCTTTTAGCCCCTTATCGGCGGGGAGGAAAAATTGGACTATTCGGGGGAGCTGGGGTGGGTAAAACTGTACTCATTATGGAATTGATCAACAACATTGCCAAAGCCCATGGGGGTGTATCCGTATTTGGCGGAGTCGGTGAACGTACTCGGGAAGGAAATGATCTTTATATGGAAATGAAAGAGTCTGGAGTAATTAATGAGCAAAATATTGCGGAATCAAAAGTAGCTCTAGTCTACGGTCAGATGAATGAACCGCCCGGAGCTCGTATGAGAGTTGGTTTGACGGCCCTAACGATGGCAGAATATTTCCGAGATGTTAATGAACAAGATGTACTCCTATTTATCGACAATATCTTCCGTTTCGTCCAAGCGGGATCCGAGGTATCCGCCTTATTGGGTCGAATGCCTTCCGCTGTAGGTTATCAACCTACCCTTAGTACCGAAATGGGTTCTTTACAAGAAAGAATTACTTCTACCAAAGAGGGGTCCATAACTTCGATTCAAGCAGTTTATGTACCTGCAGATGATTTGACCGACCCCGCTCCTGCCACGACATTTGCCCATTTAGACGCTACTACTGTACTATCAAGAGGATTAGCTGCTAAAGGTATCTATCCAGCAGTTGATCCTTTAGACTCAACGTCAACTATGCTCCAACCTCGGATCGTTGGCGAGGAACATTATGACACTGCGCAAAGAGTTAAGGAAACTTTACAACGTTACAAAGAACTTCAGGACATTATAGCTATCCTTGGGTTGGACGAGTTGTCCGAAGAGGATCGTTTAACCGTAGCAAGAGCCCGAAAAATTGAACGTTTCTTATCACAACCCTTTTTCGTAGCAGAAGTATTTACTGGTTCCCCAGGGAAATATGTTGGTCTGGCGGAAACTATTAGAGGGTTTAAATTGATCCTGTCCGGAGAATTAGATGGTCTTCCGGAACAGGCTTTTTATTTGGTAGGTAACATCGATGAAGTTACTGCGAAGGCTACAAACTTAGAAATGGAGAGTAATTTGAAGAAATGACCTTAAATCTTTGTGTACTGACCCCTAATCGAATTGTTTGGGATTCACAAGTGAAAGAAATCATTTTATCTACTAATAGTGGGCAAATAGGCGTATTACCAAATCACGCACCTATTGCCACAGCTGTAGATATAGGTATTTTAAGAATCCGTTTTACCGACCAATGGTTAACGATGGCTCTGATGGGTGGTTTTGCTAGAATAGGGAATAATGAGATTACGATTTTAGTAAATGATGCAGAGAAGAGTAGCGACATTGATCCCCAAGAAGCCCGCCAAACTCTTGAAATAGCAGAAGAAAATTTGAGGAAAGCTGAAAGTAAGAGACAAACAATTGAGGCAAATCTAGCTCTCAGACGCGCTAGGACACGCGTAGAGGTTATCAATGCGATTTCTTAACTAGTTGGTGCACCTGAATAGAATAAGAATAATCCAACAAATTTCTGTTTATACACCCTTTTTGATTTTTCCAATTAAAGCCAATTACCTTCACTCAAGTGGAATCCTATTCTGATGGAAGGAAAAAGGTTTAAGTTTCAATTCGCAAATCAAATCGAATAGGATAGAAAAGATACAAAATCAATAAACGAAGGTGAGTAGAAAAACTTATTAGATACCATTGGCCGTGGTATCTAATAATTTCTACCTACTATTGGATTTGAACCAATGACTCCCGCCGTATGAAAGCAATACTCTAACCGCTGAGTTAAGTAGGTCATTTATCATTATGACAAAAAACAAAAAAAAGATCCAGCACATCCCACCAATGAAGTAGAAATACAATAGGACTTCGAAGCAATACCAATCCAAAAGATCAAAGAGATCTGGTGTGGGATCGTGGAAGATTCATCTTGACAATAAATTCTCTACATAATATGATAAAATATGTATCACAAGGCCAAGGGCTATAGCTCAGTTAGGTAGAGCGCCTCGTTTACACGTGCGCCAATGTTTTTCAGAGGAGTTCATCATGCAATCAACCGAATTGATCTTTTTGAGAAATTAATGTCTGACTCCATGGCTTGTAGGGAACAAAAGCAGAGAACAATAGCCTGACAAATGGTTTGGTCCGATCCTGTGCCCTTTTCTTTTAGGAACCAAATAGAATCCATCATCGATTTGAGATATTGATAAGGTGAATACCTAGTCTATTCAATGCTAGGCATAATGAGTATAAGGACCTCAAAAAATCTCTTTTCGTTCTATGAATCTTAAGGTGTATGAAGTTTCATATGTAATTCTTTAATCAGGATGATAGAGACTCTATTTAGTTTAGGCTGATCTAGGCCATAAGCAGACCTACGTCAAGATAACCCTTCTTTGAAAAACTTTGGTAGTGCTCCTATATCCGAATCCAAATACTGACTTAGAGCACATGGAGCCATTTCCCTATTTTTCTTTCAAGAAAAAAAAAATATGGTAGACTAACTGATATTTTTATCAGTTAATGAAAGAGCCCAATGCAAAAAAAAAAAATGCATGTTGGGTCTTTGAAAGAGTTCGAATCATTTTGATAAGAATAAGTTCGATCTTTTTTACCGAGAAGGTCTACGGTTCGAGTCCGTATAGCCCTATACCAATCTCAAATAATAAAATGGAAATATCGAAACATCAAAATTCTAGCGTTTTCATTTCCTCATTATTGTATTTTTGTTGTTTGTAATCGGCCGCTGGGGGTTGCTTGTGGTTCATCGAAATAAACTCATTCCCCCAAGCTCGCGCCTAGGGGCTCGTTCCGAGCAGAACATGAAACTGATTTCTTTCTTCACTAATTAATAATCTTCGTATGGTAATTCCACCGGAATTTTCCTTTTTTCCTGTTCACATCACAATCAAAGAGTTATTGATACTTACTTTCTTTGGTATACTCACCTACTTTTAGTGAGTCAAAATCATGACACGAAGCCGGGGAAAAACACCAACGTAACCCAACCCAAATGGAATAGTACGTCGCAGGGATATAGGAACGGATTGCCGGATTTGTTAACACCTCAGAGTTTGAAAAACGAATATTGTTTCATAAACATAATTCATAAACAGAAAATCTTCTATATATAGGATATATGGAATAGAATCTAAATCGATTGAATTTCGAATTCCTTTGGTTTAGACAAGTCCGAAGCGGGGTGAATGCAAAAGGTTTTTTTGTTTGTTTTGTTTGTATAAGAGATTTATACTATATTGAAATAAAATCAAAGGGAGTGGAATGAAAATAGGATTCCAATCGAGAAATCTCAAAACAAGACATCACAACAAACAAACGAAACTTTGTGGTTCCATCAAAATGAATGGTTGTTTTGATGAACCAATTATCGATGCCTTGACAATGAATTTCAATTTGAATCTACGAATTGGGTCTATTTTGCACATTCATAGGAGTTCGGCTATGTTTCTGCTTTACAAATATGATATTTTCTGGGCATTTCTAATAATATCAAGCGTTATTCCTATTTTGGCATTTCTAATTTCCGCAGTTTTAGCCCCGATTAACAAAGGGCCAGAGAAACTTTCTAGTTATGAATCGGGTATCGAACCCATGGGCGATGCTTGGTTACAATTTCGAATCCGGTATTATATGTTTGCTCTAGTTTTTGTTGTTTTTGATGTTGAAACCGTTTTTCTTTATCCATGGGCAATGAGTTTGGATGTATTGGGGGTATCCGTATTTATAGAAGCTTTCATTTTCATGCTTATCCTAATTGTTGGTTCAATT